TATGAAGTGCCTGACGAAAAGGATTATTTTGATAGAATAAACTATGTAAATTTTACCTTCATTATGTTTAATAGAATCAAACTATTACCAGAAACATCAAAAATTCCTATACATCATATACTAAAACATAAAAAGATAAGCTAAAAAAGCTTACAGGTTCATACCCTGTCGATGAAAGAAACCTTTCTCTTTTTAATAAAATTATATAAAATCGTATTTACTAGAACACTGATTTTAGGAACAATAATAGCAATTTCATCTTATTCATGATTAACAATATGAATAGGCATAGAAATTAACTTATTGTCAATCATTCCTTTGCTATCTAGGCAAAAAAACTTATACTCGTCAGAATCTTCAATAAAATATTTTATTACTCAAGCCATCGCTTCGACAATCTTGTTAATATCTGTAGTAATAATGCTACTAATAAATGAATTTATTAGCCCTCAAATAAATTCATGGTTTAGAACCATTATAAACTCAGCACTTTTAACAAAAATAGGAGCAGCACCCTTCCATTTCTGATTCCCAGAAGTTATAGAAGGACTAAATTGAGTAAATTGCCTAATTATATTAACATGGCAAAAAATCGCACCAATAGCTGTAATAATAAGAAACCATTTAAACAAAAATTTCATAATAGCTGTCATCATTATGTGCTTAAGAATCAGAACAATCATAGCAATTAATCAAGTAAGATTACGAAAGCTAATAGCATTTTCATCAATCAATCACATTGCATGAATAATTGCAGCAATAATAATTTCGTCGTCATCTTGAATAGTCTATTTTTGTATCTACAGGCTAATAAATTTAACTATCGTATTAACATTCAAAGCAACACACTCATTCTATTTAAAACAATTATCAAGAGCAATAAACAAAAATAAATTAATCAAAATCTCATTCATAACTAATTTCTTATCATTAGGGGGGTTACCTCCATTCATTGGATTTATACCAAAATGATTTGTAATTAACTGAATAATCAACAACAACATATACTCAGCCTCCTTTTTAATGATCGTGTTAACTCTGATTATATTATTCGTCTATATTCGAATAACATTCTCATCTATTCTGCTAGAAATTAATGAACCAAAAACACCCAATATCAAAATCAACCACAAATCAATTTCAACAATCAATGTAACATCAATTTTAGGATTACTAGCAATCCCCTTCGTATTTAACTTACTTTAAGGATTTAAGTTAAACTAAACTAATAACCTTCAAAGTTGTAAATAGATTGGGTCTAAGCCTTAGGCTTAAAAACCCAGTTCACCTTTAAATTTGCAATTTAAAATCATATTTGACTATTAAACCTGGTATAAGAACTATAGTTCATAAATAAATTTACAATTTATTGCTTGTAATCGGCCATTATACCGAACAAATGATTATTTTCAACTAATCATAAGGATATTGGAACATTGTATTTCGTCTTCGGTGCCTGATCAGGCATAGTCGGAACTTCAATGAGATTACTAATTCGAGCAGAACTAGGAAATCCAGGATCACTAATCGGAGACGATCAAATTTACAATGTGATTGTAACCGCTCATGCTTTCATCATAATTTTCTTCATAGTTATACCAATTATAATTGGAGGATTCGGTAACTGATTAGTTCCTCTAATACTAGGAGCACCAGATATAGCATTCCCACGAATAAACAACATAAGATTCTGATTATTACCTCCATCGTTATCCCTGTTAATCATAAGAAGAATTGTTGAAAACGGGGCAGGAACAGGTTGAACAGTGTACCCTCCGCTGTCTGCCAACATTGCCCATAGAGGTTCATCAGTGGACCTAGCAATTTTTAGATTACATTTAGCAGGAATCTCCTCAATTCTAGGAGCCGTAAACTTCATCACAACAGTTATTAATATACGACCTCAAGGAATAACACTTGACCGAATACCTTTATTCGTCTGAGCTGTAGTTATTACAGCAGTATTATTATTACTTTCGCTTCCAGTACTTGCTGGTGCCATTACAATACTCCTAACTGATCGAAACATTAATACATCATTCTTCGACCCGGCAGGTGGAGGAGACCCAATTTTATACCAACACCTATTTTGATTCTTTGGTCACCCAGAAGTATACATTTTAATTCTACCAGGATTTGGTATAATTTCTCATATTATCAGACAGGAAAGAGGAAAAAAAGAAGCCTTCGGAACATTAGGAATAATTTATGCAATAATAGCAATTGGACTACTAGGATTCGTAGTATGAGCTCATCACATATTTACTGTTGGAATGGATGTAGACACACGAGCCTACTTCACATCAGCAACTATAATTATTGCAGTACCTACAGGAATTAAAATTTTTAGATGATTAGCCACATTACATGGAACACAATTAAATTACAGGCCTTCAATATTGTGAGCCCTTGGGTTCGTCTTCCTATTTACAGTTGGTGGATTAACTGGAGTTATTCTGGCAAATTCTTCTATTGACATCATACTTCACGACACTTACTACGTAGTAGCTCACTTCCACTATGTTCTATCAATAGGAGCGGTATTCGCAATTATGGGAGGACTAGTACATTGATTTCCATTATTTACAGGGCTGTCTATACACCAAAAGATATGTAAAGCACAATTTGTGATTATATTCATGGGCGTAAACTTGACCTTCTTCCCACAACATTTCCTTGGTCTCAGAGGAATGCCACGACGATATTCAGATTACCCAGATGCTTACACTATATGAAATATTGTCTCATCAGTAGGTTCATTAATTTCTCTAATCAGAGTATTCTATTTAATTTTCATTGTATGAGAAGCCTTCTCATCTCAACGAAAAAACATATTCCCTATAAACATAACATCATCAATCGAATGATTACAACAGATACCTCCGGCCGAACATAGATATTCAGAACTGCCTATACTATCTGCCAACTTCTAATATGGCAGAATAGTGCAATGGACTTAAACCCCATAAATAAAGGCCATCCTTTTTTTAGAAATAGCAACATGGAAATCGCTACTTCTACAAGACAGCTCTTCACCATTAATAGAGCAACTTTCATTTTTCCATGACCATACACTACTAATTTTAGTTGTAATTACAATCCTAGTAGGACAAATAATAGCAGGATTATTTTTCAATAAATTTACTCACCGATTTTTACTAGAAGGACAAATAATTGAAGTAATCTGAACAATTCTGCCTGCAATCACACTAATCTTCATTGCATTACCCTCTCTTCGATTAATCTATATCCTAGATGAAACAAATAACCCAGCAATTTCAGTAAAAACTATTGGACACCAATGATATTGATCGTATGAATATTCTGATTTCAAAAATACAGAATTTGACTCATACATAATCCCTATTCAAGAAATAAAAGACTTCAATTTCCGATTACTAGACGTTGACAATCGAATAATTATTCCATTTAAATCACAAGTCCGAATATTAATCTCTGCAGCAGATGTAATTCACTCATGAACTATCCCAAGATTAGGAGTAAAAGTAGATGCCACACCAGGTCGATTAAATCAAATAAGATTCTCATCGACTCGGTCAAGAATTTTTTTCGGACAATGCTCAGAAATTTGTGGAGCAAACCACAGATTTATGCCCATTGTAGTAGAAAGAATTTCACCTAAATTTTTTATTAAATGAGTTTCTAAAATAATTGAAATTTCATTAGATGGCTGAAAGTAAGTAATGGTCTCTTAAACCATGCTATAGTATTTAACGTATACTTTTAATGAAAAATTTAGTTAATTCATAACGTCAGCTTGTCAAGTTGAAATTAATAATCATATTAATTTTTAACTAAAAAGTCAACCTACAATTAAGCAATTTTAAAAGTAAAAAACGAATAAATATCAACTTTAAATAAAAACTTAAAACCCTAGTTAAATTTAAAATTATACGTAAATAAATAACATTAACTTATCTTTGTTATTCAAACGTCAGCTTGTCTACGGGCTATGCCATAGGACCTTAAATAAAATACTTTACCTTAATTAATAAAACTATTGAAGCAACAATTAACATATTATGTCCCAATCAAAGTAACCTAAATCTAAATTAAAAAAAATTAACTTTTATTGAATTAAAAGTTAATAACTAATTTAACCATTTATTACGTTATTTACTATATAAACTATAACTTACAATACTTTACTACAAAAAGCAAACAATTTAAGTAACCCATTAAATTAACTTTAAATTTTAAGCAATTTAATTCTATTGATCCCTTAAATAATTATCAATTAACAAAGAATTAAACCAAGAACATAAACCCCCCCCCTACGAAAAGGTCTGCTATTGAAGCAATATAACCCTAAACAAATAATATTGATAAGTAGGCTCTGAGCTAAAACCCTTCTTACATCTATTGTCCACTAAAGTTTTGTATATTTTATACACCATTTAAAACTGCATCAATAAATCCATTCCCCTTCAGCTAATTGTAACTACAATTAGATAAGGAAACCACCTTAGAAAACCAATAATTAATATATTAAAATTACCTTTAAGGATAATAGTCAAAATTATTAATACCACAAATAGCTCCTCTAAGTTGATTAACCTTAATAATAGCTTTTATAACCATTCTAGTCATATTTAATATAACAAACTACTATTCATTCTTATATAAAAACAAATCTTTGAAAGAAAAGACCCTTAAAACCTTCAAAACAAACTGAAAATGATAATAAACTTATTTTCATCATTCGACCCATCCTCAAATTGAAATTTATCGTTAAATTGATCAAGAACAATAATTGGATTACTAATTATTCCTCTTTCTTTTTGAATAATTCCATCACGAATTAGAATTATTTGGATTTTAATCATCAACAATCTTCACAAAGAATTTAAAACATTATTAGGGCCTAAAATTAAAGGAACTACACTAACATTTGTGTCCCTGTTCTCAGTAATCTTATTTAATAATTTTATTGGTTTATTTCCCTATATTTTTACAAGGTCAAGACACATAGTTATAACTCTAACAATAGCGCTACCACTATGATTAACATTTATAATTTATGGTTGAGTAAACAATACAATTCATATATTTGCCCACTTAGTACCCCAAGGGACTCCTCCCGTTCTTATACCTTTTATAGTGTGTATTGAAACAATTAGAAATATAATCCGACCTGGGACTCTAGCAATCCGATTATCAGCTAATATAATTGCAGGTCATCTATTAATAACTCTCCTAGGAAACACAGGAACTATATTATCTATTTACATAATTAACATTTTACTCATTGTACAAATTATGTTGCTAGTTCTAGAGTCAGCAGTAGCTATTATTCAGTCTTATGTATTTGCTGTCCTAACAACGTTATACTCAAGAGAAGTAAATTAATGTCAAATAAAAACCATCCATTTCATCTAGTGGATGTAAGACCATGGCCAATCCTAGGATCGCTAAGAGCTTTAATCATAATATCAGGCATCATTAAATGATTTCATTTTTTTAATAACAGACTAATATTAATAGGAATAGCTACTATATTAATAATTATATACCAATGATGACGAGATATTTCACGAGAAGCTTCATTCCAAGGATTACATACATATACAGTCACAATGGGTCTTCGATGAGGGATAGTACTTTTTATTACATCAGAAGTATTTTTCTTTCTATCATTTTTCTGAAGATTCTTCCATAATAGGTTATCTCCTAATATTGAATTAGGAATAGCTTGGCCTCCTAAAGGAGTAGAAACTTTTAATCCAATTCAAATCCCTCTCTTAAACACTTTAATCCTGTTAACTTCTGGAATTACTGTAACATGAGCTCATCATAGATTAATAGAAAATAACATAAAACAAGCTACACAAAGATTACTTTTTACTGTAATTTTAGGACTCTACTTCTCTGCTCTTCAAGGATACGAGTACCTTGAATCATCATTCTCAATTTCAGACGCCGCTTACGGGTCTTCATTTTTTGTAGCTACAGGATTCCATGGAATTCACGTAATTATTGGAACAACATTCCTGCTAGTTTGTTTACTACGACACATAAATAACCAATTCTCCCAAATTCACCACTTCGGATTTGAAGCGGCAGCTTGATACTGACATTTCGTAGATGTAGTATGATTATTCTTATATATCTCAATCTACTGATGAGGTAGGTATTTATATAGTATAAAAATTATATTTGACTTCCAATCAAAAGATCTATCAATAGTATAAATATTGAAATTAGTAATTACAATATCAACAATCATTGCCATAATCATAATTATTCTAGTTACCGTAATTAACTTAGTATCAAAAAAAACATTTTCCGATCGAGAAAAAAGGTCCCCCTTTGAGTGTGGTTTCGACCCTAAATCTTCTTCACGGTTACCCTTCTCTCTGCATTTTTTTCTAATTGCTATCATTTTCCTAATTTTTGACGTAGAAATCACTCTTCTCTTCCCCATAATTATTTCCATAAAATATAGAAACATTACATCATATATTATAATAATGTTAATTTTCATCTTAATCCTTATTATCGGTCTAGTTCACGAATGAAAGCAAGGAGCCCTAAACTGAACTAATTAGGATAATAGTTAATTATAACATTTAACTTGCACTTAAAAATTATTGAAACCTCAGTTTATCTTAAATGAGAAGCAAAAATTGCATTTAGTTTCGACCTAAAAATTTGATTATTAAATCCTTATTTTTAGTTGAAACCAAATTTAGAGGTATGTCACTGTTAATGACAAAATTGAAATACTTTCCAATTAAAGAAATATTAAAAAAAATAAGCTTCTAACTTAATTTTAAAGCATAATGTTTATATTTCTATTTATATAGTTTAAAAAAAACATTACATTTTCATTGTAAAATTAATAAAAATTTATAAATATCTATAAACAAAATGTTACCCTAATATCTTCAATATTATGCTCTATATTAAGCTATATAAATAAAGTAAAAACACAAAGACTAACCAAACTAATATCATCATAATAAAAATCTTAATATTATTGGTAAAAAAAAACTGTATAAGCTTAGAAGTACTAGATAAAACATTATTGATTTTCTGTGCGCCATAAAATTCAAGCCAGCCTTGATCCAAATTATTGTAAAATTTACTACCTAAGTTTAAAGAATAAAAATTTAACCCATGAGTAGAAATTAAAGGTATATTTCATATTGAAGCCAAGAAAAAAGATAAAGAATAGTTAGATATACTTAATCTATTAAGACTTAAGTCAAACTTAGAAATTTCATATCCTAGTCAAACACCTAATATAATCATCATCAAAGTTATAACCTTAAGGTTAAAAGGAAGAACAATTAAATAAGGAAAAGAAAATATTAGCCAGCTAAGAGTTCTACCTATAAAAACTACAAGTAAAATCAAACCTCCCATACCCTTCAACATAACAAAACCCTTCTCACTAATTATATTCAATCTTAAATAATTAATATTACCAGTGCAAGTATAATAAACCAGACGAAATCTATAACAAACTGTTAAACCAATAGACAAGTAAAAAACAACATAAATGTATAAATTAAAATAACCTATACATATAAACTCCACAACCAAATCCTTTGAATAAAATCCTCTCAAAAAAGGTAAACCACATAAAGATAAATTTCTAATATTTAAAAAAACACAAGTTAAAGGCATTATATTAACTAAACTTCCTATATAGCGAATGTCCTGACAATTACCTAAATTATGAATAACATTACCAGCACATATAAAAAGTAAAGCCTTAAATAAAGCATGTGTCAAAAGATGAAAAAATGCTAGTATATGGCCCCCTATAACCAAAATTCTTATTATTAAACCAAGTTGACTAAGAGTTGATAAAGCAATAATCTTCTTAAGATCAAATTCAAACCTAGCCCCTAAACCAGATATAAACATAGTCATTCTAGAAATAAATAATAAAAAATACATTATAAAATCATTAAAAGAATAATTAAAACGAATAAGTAGGTAAACTCCCGCTGTTACTAAAGTAGATGAATGAACCAGAGAAGATACAGGAGTAGGAGCTGCTATAGCAGCAGGCAATCAAGAAGAAAAAGGAATTTGAGCTCTCTTAGTCATAGCAGCCAAAATAACTAATAAAGAAATTAAATTCATGTAAGTATCATTTTTTAATTCAAATAAATAAAAAATATAATTCCATCTTCCATAATTTATCATTCAAGCAATAGATATCAGAAGGGCAACATCCCCAATTCGGTTACTTAGTGCAGTCAACATGCCAGCGTTGTAAGATTTAACATTTTGATAATAAATTACCAAACAATAAGAGACCAAGCCTAATCCATCCCAACCTAATAAAATTCTAATTAAATTAGGACTTAAAATTAAAAACATTATTGACATAACAAATATAACTACAAGCAAAATAAAACGATTAAAATTCAAATCACCACTCATATATTCATCTCTATAAAAAATAACCATACTAGAAATAAATAAAACAAAACTCATAAACAAAACTGATATCCAATCAATCAATAAAGTTATAGCTACATAAGTAGAATTAATATTAAGAAAGTCAAACTCCAAGAAATAAGTTAAATCCAATACTATCAAATTTAAACTTAATATAAAAAGAGACACTCTAAAAAAAAAGAAAAAAAAGGAATAAATCAAACAAACATTAATTATTTAAAATACAATATATATCTTCGACTCCACAAGTCAATGCTTTAATTAAACTATTTAAATTAAATTCAAAAATAAAACAAATCACCACCTAAAAAAATAAGATTTAACGGCAATCAATGCAAAAGTAAAAGTAGATACTCACGAACATAGCAAGAATAAAAAGAATATAAACCAGAATAAATAGAACCGTGTTGCCTAAAAGAATATAAATACAAAGAATACACCGCTCTAAAAAAAGAAATAAGTATCAAAAATATTATATTTAGTCTTCTAAAACCAATAATTCTATTAATAAGTATAATTTCACCCAATAAGTTAAAAGAAGGAGGAGCAGCTATGTTAGAAGATAAAAGTAAAAACCAAAATAAACTAAGATTGGGAACAATATTAATTAACCCTTTATTCAAATAAAGGCTACGACTAGATAAACGTTCATAAGAAATATTAGCTAAACAAAACAAACCTGAAGAACATAAGCCATGAGCTACCATTATTACTAATGCACCGTTAAAACCTCAATAATTTAGAGTTAAAATTCCTGAAAGCACTATCCCCATGTGAGCAACTGAAGAATAAGCAATTAAAGATTTCATATCTCTTTGGCGTAAACAAATTATAGAGATGTAAAAACCCCCAATCATTCTTAAACTAATAAAAAATAAATTAATTTTAAGACCTAAAGCCATAAATATTGTCATAAAACGCAATATACCGTAACCTCCTAGCTTAAGTATAATTCCAGCCAAAATTATTGATCCTGACACAGGGGCCTCCACATGTGCCTTAGGAAGTCATAAATGAACAAAAAATATCGGAATTTTAATAAAAAAAACTATATTAATAAATAAGTAAACTACAAAATTAGTAACTTGCCTATTAAAAAAAAAATAGTGAAAACTTCCAAATAAATTATAACAATAAAATAAAGAAATCATTATAGGCAAGGAAGCTAATAAAGTATAAAACAATAAATAAACACCAGCCTGAAGACGTTCAGGCTGATAGCCTCACCCTAAAATCAAGAAAAAAGTAGGTACAAGACTAATCTCGAAAAAGATATAAAACATAAACATATTCATAGCTCTAAAAGTTATATACAAAGAAAATATTAAAAACAAAACAGTAAAAACAAACAATTTACTTCAATTATTAGAAATAAAAATTTTTTCTCTAGACAAAATCATTAAAGAACAAATTCAGAAACTTAATAAAATTAAAATGTAAGACAACAAATCTAACCCAAGGCCGTTAGAAACACCAATAAACAAGTAACTAAAACTAAAATTAAAAATAAATAAAAAAGTAACTAAAAACCAAACCAATTGATTCAACCAAAACCTACCGTAAAAACTTAAAGGAATCATACTTAACATAACAAAAATAAATTTTATCATAAAACACTAAAACTTTGAAAGTAGTCATTGCCATGTGTACGAATTAAAGACACCAAAATAGATAAACCTAAAACCCCCTCACAAACTCTAAAAGTAATAAAGATTATAGAAAAAAAATATTCATTATTTACATATCTCAAATACAAAAATAGTAAAAAATATAAAGAAATTACAATAAACTCTAAAGACAATAACATTAAAAGTAAATGCTTTCGTTTCATACTAAATACAGCCAAACCAGAAAAAAACATAAATAATCCAAAATAAGAAAAAATTAACATTAGTTTTTGTAATTTAATAAAAATATTGGTCTTGTAAGCCAAAAATAGATTTAATCTCAAAAACATCAAGAAAAGATAAGTTCTATCTCTAATCTCCAAAATTAGTATTTTAAATTAAACTATTTCTTGAAATCACAACTTTATTATCCACTACATTACTAATATCGTCAATCTTTATTTTCATAAATCATCCTTTATCAATAGGATTAATCTTACTAATTCAAACAACGTTAATCAGCTTAATCACAGGGAATCTAAACTATAATTTCTGATTTTCATACATTTTATTTCTAGTCATAGTAGGAGGAATATTAATTCTATTTATATACATAACAAGAATTGCATCAAACGAAAAATTTAAAATAAACATAAAAGTAATCTGCACGATTATTCTACCAATGATTACAATTGTTTATTTAGAAAACTTTGTTACTGAAACTAGAATGATTAACAACGACATACAAATAAATAACACTAATAATCTAGTAAATCTCTCAATAAATAAATTCATTAACTACCCTTTAAATATAATTCTAGTATTTATAATAATTTACCTGCTACTAGCTTTAGTAGCCACAGTAAAAATTTCTAGACTAAAAAACGGACCCTTACGACAAATATTTAACTAATGAAAATACCAATTCGAAAAACATCTCCCATAATTAAAATTATTAACAACTCACTAGTAGACCTCCCTTCTCCCTCTAATATCTCAACACTGTGAAATTATGGGTCTCTCCTAGGAATGTGTCTAGGTSTTCAAATTATTACAGGAATTTTTCTAGCCATACATTTTTGTGCAAACGTCGAACTCGCATTTAACAGAGTAGCTCATATTTCACGAGACGTAAACTTAGGGTGAATAATACGGTCAGTTCATGCAAACGGCGCCTCCTTGTTCTTTGTTTGTATCTACATACACATTGGACGAGGAATTTACTACGGTTCTTACAAACTAGTACACACTTGATTAGTAGGGGTAATTATCCTATTCATAGTTATAGCAACAGCTTTTCTAGGATATGTACTACCTTGGGGTCAAATGTCATTCTGAGGTGCAACCGTAATTACAAACCTACTATCAGCCATCCCTTATCTAGGAACAGAAGTAGTACAATGATTATGAGGAGGATTCGCAGTTGATAACGCTACTTTAACACGATTCTTCACATTCCATTTTATGTTACCATTCATTGTAGCAGCTTTAGTTATAATTCACCTTCTATTCTTACACCAAACAGGATCAAATAACCCTTTAGGGTTAAACAGAAACATTGACAAAATCTCATTTCATCCTTACTTTTCATTTAAAGATATATTAGGCTTCACATTAGCCTTAATTATTTTAATAGTTCTATCTCTAATTAACCCCTATCTATTAGGAGATCCAGATAACTTCACGCCAGCTAACCCTTTAGTTACTCCAATCCATATTCAACCCGAATGATACTTCCTATTCGCCTATGCAATTCTACGATCAATTCCTAACAAATTAGGAGGAGTAATCGCACTAGTATTATCAATTGCCATCTTAATAATCATGCCAATCACAGAAAAAAAATTCTTAAGAAATCAATTCTATCCAATTAACAAAATGTTATTCTGAACAATATTAGTTACAGTGCTTCTACTTACTTGAATTGGAGCTCGACCTGTTGAAGACCCTTACATTATTACAGGACAAATTCTAACCATTGTATATTTTATATTTTATATTATTAATCCTTTAACCTATAAGTTATGAGACAAATTAATTTAACTAATGAACTTGAACAAGTATGTATTTTGAAAGTACATGAAAGAGAAATAACTCTCTATTAGTTTATACTAATTTTTATTAACTACAATAAAAAGATGTAAATAGTCAACTTCAAATTTAAAAATAAAACCAAATAATTTAAAGAACAAGGAAGAAATCTCTTCCAAGCTAAATACATTAACTTATCGTAACGAAAACGAGGTAAAGTTCCACGAATCCAAATAAATATAAAAGCCATAAAAACCAATTTAATAAAAAATATAAAAGAATTCAAATCACCACCAATAAATAAAAGAACACAAACTATACTCATAAATAAAATACTAGCATATTCAGCTATAAAAATCATTGCAAAACCACCTCTTCTGTACTCAACGTTAAAACCAGAAACAAGTTCAGACTCACCCTCAGCAAAATCAAAAGGCGTACGATTAGTTTCTGCCAAACTAGAAATAACTCATATTAAACAAAGAGGAAAACACAAGAAAATGAACCAAACATACTCCTGAAACTTAAAAAAATCAAGTATATTAAAACCTATAATCAAATAAATAAAAGATATTAAAATTAAAGAAAGGCTCACTTCGTATGAAATAGTTTGAGCTACAGATCGAAGACTTCCTAATAATGAATAACTAGAATTAGACGATCACCCAGCTATTATAATAGTATAAACACCAAGTCTAGAAACTCTTAAAAAAAATAATAATGACAAATTAAATCTTAAAAACCCACTTAAAAAAGGCATTCTAATTCATAACAGTAAAGAAATCAATAAGTTAAAAGAAGGAGAAACATAATAAATATTAAAATTAGATATAAAAGGGAAAGTCTGCTCCTTTCTAAACAACTTTATAGCGTCTCTAAAAGGCTGTAAAATTCCCATAAAACCTACTTTATTAGGACCTTTACGAATCTGAATATAACCTAAAACCTTACGTTCAAGTAAAGTTAAAAAAGCAACGCCTACCAAAACACATAAAACTAAAACAATAAAAGAAAAAAAAATCAAAATCATATCAAATATAAACAATATTATTTGTAAAACTTACATAATTAGATTCTAAATCTAGCGCACTAATCTGCCAAAATAATAATAATATTCAAAAATAATAATATAATTAAAACAATTGGTCCTTTCGTACTAAAATGTTTAAATTATTAAAAGATAGAAACCAACCTGGCTCACACCGGTTTAAACTCAGATCATGTAAAATTTTAAAGGTCGAACAGACCTAATATTCCAGCTTCTGCACCAGAAATAAATTTTAATCCAACATCGAGGTCGCAAACTTTTTTATAAATAAGAACTTTCCAAAAAAATTACGCTGTTATCCCTAAGGTAATTTACTCTTTTAATCTCAAATAAAGGATCAAATAATCATAAATATATGTTTTAATAAATAAAAAGTTAATCAAATTTTTATGTCACCCCAACAAAATTATTACTAAAATTAAAAAAATTAGATACAAAAATTAATCAATCAAAGCAATAATCAAACTCTATAGGGTCTTCTCGTCTTTCTAAAACATTTAAGCTTTTTCACTCAAAATTAAAATTATAAAAAATTTATAAAGAGACAGTCTATTTCTCATTAAACCATTCATTCCAGCTTTCAATTAAAAAACTAATGATTATGCTACCTTTGCACAGTCAAAATACTGCGGCCATTAAATTAATCATTGGGCAGGCAAGACTTTAAATTATAATCAAAAAGACATGTTTTTAGTAAACAGGTGAAAATAAATTTGCCGAATTCCTTATCATAAACTTAAAATTTAAGATAAAAATACAATAAGTTATACTAATTCAATCATTATTACTAAAAAATAAAGATTACATTTTAAATCTTAATAAAAAAATAAAAACAAATATAAATATTAATAAAAAATAATTAATTATAACATCATCTTAATAATAGAAAATTCTAATCCTATAAATTATTAAAAATAAATTAGTTTATAATATTTTAGTTAAAAGCTTATCCCTCTAACTATTTAAAGTTGCCAATAACAAAAATAAAAATTAATAAAGTTAAAAGCAAAAATAAAATTAAATTTTTTTCTTAAGAAACTAGATATATTTAAAAACGAATAACATTTCATTTCTAACTGATTATTATAAATAGTTATTTAACAATAAAATAAATAAACAATTAGCTCTTATAAATTCGAGAAATGTAAAATTTTACATTTAATTTAATCGACCCTGAGACACAAGGTACAAAAAATAAATTCTTCTTTTTAAAACTTAAACCAATTTCCGTCACCGTACTTAATACACTATAATAAAAAATATCTCTTCCAAAAAATAATAAAATTTTAAATACTTCTATCAAACTCAATAAAAAAAAAATAAAAATAAAAGATTGTACTCAAATTAAGTTGAATCTAACAACTAACTTTTTAGTGTAAATAAAATGCTTTAACCAAGCTCTAATTTGTTCATTCTAGGCACATTTTCCAATAAGCCTACTTTGTTACGACTTATTTCATTTTATAACGAAAGCGACGGGCGATATGTGCATATTTTAGAGCTTAATCATGATTAATAAATAAAAATCATTACTTTCAAATCCAATTTAATTAAGATTTTAAACCAAAATACCAAAAATAAATTCAATGTAACCCATTTTAACTAAAGCATAAACTACACCTTGATCTGAATTATTATAAAATAAAAAATATTAAAAATTTAAGTTCTAATAAAATCTTTATAAACGACGATATATAAATTTAAAGCTCAAGTAAAAATTATCGTGGACTATCGATTAWAAAWCAGGKTCCTCTGAAAAGACTAAAATACCGCCAAAATTTKKAATKTTAAAGAACGTAACTATTAATAATTATAGCTAAAAATCACATTTAAAATAATAGGGTATCTAATCCTAGTTTATTGATAAATTTCCTAACTTCAGCAACATAAAAATTAATTTAATTAAATTTAAAATTTCACCTAATAAATTTAATCTAAAACTAAAAATTCACACTTAATTAAACTAAATAAAATTGATTCACACGACTTGTGTAACCGCTACTGCTGGCACAAGTTTTGTCCGAACTAAACTTAATTCCTAAATCTAAAACCACTTAATATTTAAAATTCCATACTGCAAAAAACTTATTTAAACTACATAAAAATTTACATATATTAAAATAAAAAAACCAATTCCAAAGCCAAAATAAAACTTTGCGATAAAAAAAATCCCCGCTAACCTAACTATAAATTTCTCCCCTTTCCCGAAGCCGTTTTTATCCCTCAATAAAAACAGCTTATATAGTATTTTAAAATTATCAATAAAATACTCCCTTTCTTAGATAAATGTTAATTGTAACAATAATAATTTTACAATTATAATAAAACTAACTTTTATATGCCCTCAAGTTTTACATAATTTAAACTTTTCACGTAAAATATTTATCGTAAACTTAAAATTTTAATTTGTCTATCTACGTAATAAATGGTTAAATGGATTTATAGCAAGTCTCTTTTGTAAATACTTAAATTTAGTTAAGGTTAGTTTTTTTTTTTTTTTTTTTTTTCATTAAAAATTATATAATAATAATATTAAATAGAATATTTATATATATATATGTATTTAATAATATAGTTAATTATGACTATAATTAGATAGATATATATATATAAATTTATTATTGTTTAATAACATATGCATCTATATACATATTAAACAGATATATAGTTCTTTTTTTTTTGTTTTATATAGGTCTTTATTATTTTTATACGGCTATTATAAATATATTGGTCTTTATTAATCCTAATATTAACCTAAGACATCTATATAAACATTATTAAACCTTTATAATTAAATATATAATTATAAAAGTTATCGACAATTGTTATAAATAAATAAAAGATATATCCTATATATTATATTAAATATTTATATAGAGATAGAAAAATAATTGATCAAAAACGTCTAATCAAAGGATTACTCTTTGAGGCTATTTGGGGTGCTCAAAAACCCGAAAAAAATGTAAATTTTTCGAAAAAATTGAACATTTAGTGTAAACAAAAATATCCATTACAAATAAAAAATAAAAAAAAAATTAAAAAATATTTTTAAGAACAAAAATATAAAAAATAATCGCCCAAAAAACCATGATCATAATTCTAAGGTCTCAGCATTTAGGCATGAACACAAAATTCCATTATAAAGTCCTATGTTAGAAATAACTATTTTACTAACAAAGTTTTATTTAAAACAAAAGAAAACAGAGCCCCGATGTCAAATTTAACCATTTATTACGGGGTCGAAAACGTCCACTTAATGATCAAAGAACAACTACATGCAAAAAAAAACCTAGTATAGTAAAAACTTTTTTACTAGAAAAGTTT